TCAAAAAGGGGGGTTCCTCCTTTTATCGTTGTATGTGAAAGACATGTATTCTTCAAAATAGATCGTTCTTTTTAGTTATTATCTATACTTATTTCGTGTATGTGGATAATTTTTTTAATATACTCTTTTTAATATACATTGTTTTTTTACTTTAACATATAAATATATAATAAACATACAAATATATATAATACAAATATATTTATATATACATGTATATGTGATATATATATATCACATATACGTATGCGCGCACATCACACATCACATATATAAATGACATGAGGGAAAAAAAATGGAAGAAAATAAGGGAAAATAAAAATTGATTAAGTCCAGAGTGCTATGTCCATAATTCAAAGTAAGGAGTATCATAAGATTTCTGATAAACATAAGTTTTTTTTATTGGGTTTCAATCCAATCAATCAGTTACACAACAAGTTAGGTAATTACTCCCTTCCCAAAATGAACTAGAATACCTAGGTATTTTTTTTAATTCGAATATAGATACTATGATCCATATTTGAATAAAAAAAGTACTCTTTTTTTGGTCTAACTCTTTTTCCTTACTATATATAGTATACTATATAATATATTTATTATACTATTATAGTATAATAAATATGTTTATTAATCACAAAAAAAAATCAGAATAATTAAGAATCTCAATATTTGACTTTTTTTCATATCTTTTTTTTTTCTTTTATTATTGTTCCTTTCTAAAAGGATAAAAAAGATAAGAATTGGTGAATCGAGAACAATTTGTAATTATAAGAAAAAAGAGTTTCTTTTCTTATGGAACATACATATCAATATGCGTGGATAATACCTTTTCTTCCACTTCCAGTTACTATGTCAATAGGATTTGGACTTCTACTTATTCCGACAGCAACAAAAAATATTCGTCGCATGTGGGCTTTTCCTAGTGTTTTACTCTTAAGTATAGCTATGGTGTTTTCAGCCAATCTGTCTATTCAACAAATAAATGGAAGTTTTATCTATCAATATCTATGGTCTTGGACCATCAATAATGATTTTTCCTTAGAGTTTGGATACTTGATCGATCCACTTACTTCTATTATGTCAATACTAATTACTACTGTTGGAATCATGGTTCTTATTTATAGTGACAAGTATATGTATCACGATCAAGGATATTTGAGATTTTTTGCTTATATGAGTTTTTTTAATACTTCTATGCTGGGATTAGTTACTAGTTCAAATTTGATACAAATTTATATTTTTTGGGAACTTGTGGGAATGTGTTCTTATTTATTAATAGGGTTTTGGTTCACACGACCAATTGCAGCAAGTGCTTGTCAAAAAGCTTTTGTAACTAATCGTGTAGGGGATTTTGGTTTATTGTTAGGAATCTTAGGTTTTTATTGGATAACAGGTAGTTTAGAATTTCGGTATTTGCTCGAAATAACTAATAACTTAATCCAAAATAATGGGGTCAATTCTTTATTTGCTACCTTGTGTGCTTCTTTATTATTCGTCGGTGCAGTTGCTAAATCCGCACAATTCCCCCTTCACGTATGGTTACCTGATGCTATGGAAGGACCCACTCCTATTTCGGCTCTTATACACGCTGCTACTATGGTAGCAGCAGGAATTTTTCTTGTAGCTCGGCTTCTTCCTCTTTTCATAGTCATACCTTATATAATGAATTTCATTTCTTTAATAGGTGTAATAACACTATTATTAGGGGCTACTTTGGCCCTTGCTCAAAGAGACATTAAAAAAAGCTTAGCCTATTCCACAATGTCTCAATTGGGTTATATTATGTTAGCTCTAGGTATAGGTTCTTATCGAGCTGCTTTATTCCATTTGATCACTCATGCCTATTCAAAAGCTTTATTGTTTTTGGGATCCGGATCTATTATTCATTCAATGGAACCTATTGTTGGATATTCACCAGATAAAAGTCAGAATATGGTTCTTATGGGTGGTTTAACAAGATATGTTCCAATTACAAGAACTACTTTTTTATTGGGTACACTTTCTCTTTGTGGTATTCCACCTCTTGCTTGTTTTTGGTCCAAAGATGACATTCTTAATGATAGTTGGTTGTATTCACCAATTTTCGCAGTAATAGCTTATTTCACAGCAGGATTAACCGCATTTTATATGTTTCGGGTATATTTACTTACCTTTGATGGGTATTTCCGCGTTCATTTTCAAAATTACAGTAGCACAAAAAATGGTTCCTTCTATTCCATATCTCTATGGGGAAAAGGAATTCCAAGAGGAGTCAATCCAAATTTACTTTTATCAACAATGAATAAAAAGGTTTCTTTTTTTGCAAAAGAAAGATCAAAAATTGATAATAATGTAAGAAATAGGATACGATACTTTAGTACTTACTTTGGAAATAAATACACTTCCATGTATCCTCACGAATCGGACAATACTATGCTATTTCCTCTTCTTGTATTAGTACTATTTACTTTGTTGGTTGGATCAATAGGAATTTCTTTTGATCAAGGAGTAATAGATTTTGATATATTATCGAAGTGGTTAACCCCATCAACAAATCTTTTACATTCAAGTTCTAATTATTCTGTAAATTTGAATGAATTTTTTACAAATGCAATTTTTTCGGTAAGTATAGCAATTTTCGGACTATTCATAGCATATATTTTATATGGATCCACTTATTCATTTTTCCAGAATTTGGATTTAATCAATTCATTTTTAAAAGGGGGTCCTAAAAGAATTCTTGTGGACCGAAT